AATGAGATGCTTGATAAAAAAGATTATTTTGATGTAATAAAAAATGTAACAACATTGTTACTCTCATTATATTCAACAGAATTAAACTGTTACCAAAAGTATCAAAAACTAATATGCACCATACACCAAAATATAGAAAAATAAGCTAAAAATAAGCTAATGGGTTCATACCTCATCAATGGAAAATATTCCTTTTTCTAATTTTCAATAAATCAACCCAAATATTATTTATAGGAATTTTAATTACAAGAATCTTACTATCAATCTCATCTAACTCATGATTTGTAGTATGAATAGGAATAGAAATTAATATAATATCATTTATACCCATAATTATAGAACAAAAAAATATAATATCAAAAGAATCATCATTAACATACTTTATAGTACAAACTATCGCATCAATATTATTAATTATATCAGTAATCATATTAAATATTAAAAAACTAAACTTCACAACTATTAACCCGATAGAAATAATATTAATAAGAGCCTTAATAATAAAAAGAGGAATATCCCCTTTTCACTTCTGAATACCAAAAATAATAGAAGGAATAAATTGAAATAATTGTTTTATTTTAATAACCATACAAAAAATTATCCCATTAATAATAATATCCAATATTATTAAAATCAACATATTAACAATAACAGCAATAATAATATCAATTTTTATTGGCGCTATTGGAGGTCTCAATCAAACATCATTACGAAAATTAATAGCATATTCATCAATCAGAAATAATGGTTGAATAATAGCAGCAATAATAATTAGAGAAACAACCTGAGTGACATACATATTATTTTACATAATAATAACCATAATCATAACAACAACAATAAATATATACAAAAATTATCATATCAATCAACTAATCTCAATGAATGAAACAACAACTAAAAAATTCCTACTAATAATAAACATAATTTCCATTAGAGGGTTACCCCCAATAATAGGGTTCATACCAAAATGAATTGTTATTCAATCAACAACAAATATAAATCAACTAATATTAATAGGGGTAATAATTATATTAACACTCATTACAATTTATTATTATCTACGGGTAATATTCACAACAATAACATTAGTTAATATTGAACCAAAATGAAATAACAACAATTCTAATAAAAATTATAAAATAACAACAATAATAAGAGTAATATCAATTACCAGATTAACATTAATTACAATAATAATAACAGCAAATTAAGGATTTAAGTTAAAAAAACTAATAACCTTCAAAGTTATAAATAAAGAAATAAGCTTTAAGCCTTAGTAAGAAACCTTACACCTTCAAATTTGCAATTTGAAATCATTTTTGAATACAAAACCAAATAGTAAGAGGGTTTAATCCCGTATATAAATTTACAATTTATTGCCTATACTCGGCCACCATACTAATGAAACGATGATTATTCTCAACCAATCACAAAGATATTGGAACACTTTACTTTATTTTAGGAATATGATCAGGGATAATTGGACTATCAATAAGAATATTAATTCGAATAGAACTAGGAAGACCAGGATCAATTATTGGTAATGACCAAATCTACAATACAATTGTAACGGCGCACGCATTTGTAATAATTTTCTTTATAGTTATACCAATCATAATCGGTGGTTTTGGAAACTGATTATTACCAATTATGATTGGAGCCCCAGATATAGCATTTCCACGAATAAATAACATAAGATTCTGATTATTACCCCCTTCATTAACCTTGTTAATTCTTAGAAGAACAGTAGATACAGGAACAGGCACTGGATGAACACTATACCCACCTTTAGCATCACTTATAGGCCATAGAGGCATGTCAGTAGACCTGACAATCTTTTCATTACATATAGCAGGAATTTCCTCAATCTTAGGGGCAGTAAATTTTATTTCAACAACAATCAATATAAAATCATCAGGAATATCAATAGAACAAATTCCACTGTTTGTATGATCAGTAGTAATCACTGCTATTTTACTTTTATTATCACTACCTGTACTAGCAGGAGCAATTACTATGTTATTAACTGACCGAAATATAAATACATCTTTTTTTGATCCTTCTGGTGGGGGAGACCCAATTTTATACCAACATTTATTTTGATTTTTCGGCCACCCAGAAGTATATATTCTTATTTTACCAGGATTTGGAATAATTTCACACATTATTTCAAATGAAAGAGGAAAAAAAGAAGTATTCGGAAATCTAGGAATAATCTTCGCTATAGCAGCAATTGGTTTATTGGGCTTTGTCGTTTGAGCACACCACATATTCACAGTAGGCATAGATGTAGATACGCGAGCATACTTCACATCAGCAACCATAATTATTGCAGTACCGACAGGAATTAAAGTATTTAGATGATTAGCAACAATATATGGATCAAAATTAACATTTAGCCCCTCATGTTTATGGGCCATAGGATTCGTATTTTTATTTACATTAGGAGGTCTAACAGGCATTGTACTATCCAATTCATCAATTGATATCACACTGCATGATACTTATTATGTAGTAGCTCACTTCCATTATGTATTATCTATAGGGGCAGTATTTGCCATTATAGCAGGATTCATTCAATGATACCCTTTATTTACAGGTATAACAATAAACCCTTTATGATTAAAAATTCAATTTGTAGGAATATTTATTGGAGTAAACTTAACCTTCTTCCCACAACATTTTCTAGGATTAGCTGGAATGCCCCGGCGATACTCAGATTATCCAGATATATTTATATCATGAAATATTGTATCCTCAATGGGAGCACTTATTTCAACAATTAGAATAATAATATTTATTATAATCCTATGAGAAAGAATGTCAACTATACGACAAACCATTTTTAGTTCCCATATAACGAGTTCTATAGAATGAAATCACAACATACCCCCAACAGAACACACTTATAGAGAATTACCTATCCTAATTAAATTCTAATATGGCAGAATAGTGCAATAGATTTAAGCTCTATATATAAAGTAATACTTTTATTAGAAATAACAACCTGACCTAACCTATACTTACAGGACAGAACATCCCCTTTAATAGAACAGCTAATTTTCTTTCATGATCACATCATAATAATTTTAATAATAATTGTTACTACAGTAAGATATACAATGATAATATTAATCTTTAATAATAATACTGACCGAAACCTTTTAGAGGGACAAATAATTGAATTAATTTGAACAGTAACCCCAGCTATAACACTATTTTTCATCGCCACTCCTTCACTACGACTACTATATTTAATAGATGAGATTAATAACCCAACAATAACAATAAAAGCAATTGGTCATCAGTGATACTGATCATATGAATATTCAGATTTCAACGAAATAGAATTTGATTCATACATAATTAATCAAGAAGAAAAAGAATCATTACGATTATTAGATGTAGATAACCGAATAGTATTACCATCAAATACCTTTATTCGAATAATCGTAACATCATCAGATGTAATCCATTCCTGAACACTCCCATCAACAGGGGTAAAAATTGATGGAACACCAGGTCGACTAAACCAATCAAGATTAATGTTTAACCGAAATGGATTAACATTTGGGCAATGTTCAGAAATTTGTGGTACAAACCATAGATTTATACCTATTGTTGTAGAAAGAATACCAATCAACTCATTTATTAAATGAATAATTAAATCATCAAATGACTGAAAGCAAGTAATGGTCTCTTAAACCACACTATAGTAATTAGCAACTACTTTTGATGAGATAATTAGTTAAAATAACATTAATATGTCATATTAAAATTATTGAATTAATCAATATTATCTACATTCCACAAATAGCCCCAATAAGATGAATAATTCTATATTTATATTTCATAATATTAATAATAATATTCATAACAAAAATATATTTCAACATAACAACAAAGACAACAATTGAATTTAAAGAAATTAAAATAAACAAATATAATTGAAAATGATAACAAATTTATTCACTATTTTTGACCCATCTACTAGATTAATAAATTTAAAGCTAAATTGAATTAGATCATTAATTATTATAATGATCATACCCAGAATATACTGAATAATAAATAACCGATTAATAAAAATAACCTCAATACCAATAATAATATTAAATAAAGAATTTAAAGTTTTAATGAATATAAAAAGAAATAAAGGAACAACATTAATATTTATTTCCCTCATAATAATAATCATATTTAATAATCTTATAGGACTATTCCCATACATCTTTACTAGAACAAGCCATTTAACAATAACTTTAACCATAGCTCTACCACTATGATTGTCTTTTATATTATTTGGTTGAACAAAAAATACCGAAAGAATATTTACACATCTAGTGCCAACAGGAACACCTACAATCTTAATACCATTTATAGTTTGTATTGAATCTATTAGAAACATAATTCGACCGGGAACATTATCAGTACGACTCACAGCAAATATAATTGCTGGTCATTTAATTTTAACCCTTTTAGGTAATACAACCATAGTAGTAACAACAAAAATACTACCAATAATACTAATTATTCAAATATTGTTACTAATTCTAGAACTAGCTGTAGCTATTATCCAAGGATATGTATTCGCCGTATTAAGAACATTGTATGCAAGAGAAGTAAACTAATGTCAAAACAAAATCACCCCTACCATATAGTAGAAATAAGACCATGACCATTAGTAGGAGCAATATCAACAATATTAACAATAATAGGGCTAGTAAAGTTCTTCCAACAAACATCAATAGTTATTATAATAACAGGAATATTAATAACCCTATTAACAATAATACAATGATGACGAGATGTAGTTCGAGAAGGAACTTATCAAGGATTACATACGAAAGTAGTAATTAAGGGGTTACGATGAGGTATAATTCTATTTATTGTATCAGAAGTATTATTTTTTATTTCATTTTTTTGAGCTTTCTTTCATAGAAGATTGTCCCCCACAGTTCAAATCGGATCAATATGACCTCCTAATGGAATTTTACCTTTTAACCCTATACAAATCCCACTATTAAACACAATTATTCTATTAACATCAGGGGTCACAGTTACATGGGCTCACCACAGAATACTAAATAACAACTTTAAAGAAATAAATCAAAGATTAATAATTACAATCATAATAGGAATTTATTTCACAATACTACAAACCTATGAATATATTGAAGCATCTTTCACTATCAGAGATTCAATTTATGGATCAACATTTTTTATAGCAACAGGATTTCACGGGCTACATGTAATTATCGGAACTACCTTCTTAATAGTTTGCATACTACGACAAATAAATCTACATTTCTCAAAATATCATCATGTAGGATTTGAAGCCGCAGCATGATATTGACACTTTGTAGATGTAGTATGACTCTTCCTTTACGTATCGGTTTATTGATGGGGTAATTAACTTATTTAATATATAAAGTATATTTGACTTCCAATCAAAATGACTATAATAATAGAATAAGTAATTATATCAACAACCATCTTAATTATAAGTATCATCTTCATTACAAATACAGTAATAATTATAAATACAATTGTATCAAAAAAAACAACAACAGACCGGGAAAAAAGATCTCCATTCGAGTGTGGATTTGACCCAAAATCATCTTCACGAATCCCATTTTCACTAAAATTTTTTCTAATTGCAGTTATCTTCCTAATCTTTGATATCGAAATTGCACTTTTATTACCAACAATCCCAACAATACTTATATCTAACATAAAACAATGAATAATAACAACAATAACGTTCTTGATTATCCTTATTATAGGACTATATCACGAATGAAATCAGGGGGCACTAAATTGAACAAAATAGGATTATAGTTAAAAATAACATTTGAATTGCAATCAAAAAGTACTAAAAAGATAGTTAATCTTAAAATAAGAAGCATTAATCTTGATGCCTTTAGTTTCGACCTAGAAGAAGATAATATATTATCCCTATTTATTAATTAATTGAAACCAAAAAGAGGTATATCACTGTTAATGATACTATTGAATAATATTCCAATTAAGAAGATATGATTGATCAAATAATAGCTGCTAACTAATTATTTTAGCGGTTCAACTCCGTTTATATCTTTAACCTATATAGTTTAAAAAACATTACATTTTCATTGTAAAATTAAAACAACTGTTTTTATAAGTATTTACAGGAAATAAAATTCCACTTCAACATCTTCAATATTAAGCTCTCATTAAGCTATGTAAATAAAATAAAAATAATATAATAAATCAAAAAGAAATAATAACAAAAAATAAATTAAATATCAAATTTTGAACTTTTTGGTTGTATAAAGAAAATAAACCTAAAAAATAATATAACCCTTGTCCACCTAAAACCTCAAATCAACCATAATCAGAAAAATTATTAAACTCAAGACCTGATCACAAGAAAAAATAAGGAACTTTAACAGTAACATAAGGAATGAATCATATATTACCAAAAAATAAACAAATCCAATTATAATAAAACCCATGTATAAAATCAAATAAATTAAATTTATTAATAAAATAACCCAATCACCCCCCAAAAAATCTAACAAAAAGAACTATAATCTTCAAATTTAAAGGAATAATAATTAATAAAGGAGTTGGAAATAAAACTCAACTTAATATACAACCCCCAAAGATAGAAAAAAACACCATAATAAATATACTCCTAAGTATTACTCAATTCTCATCAAACAAATTATGAAAAGAATAAAAAGAAAAATCCCTAATAATTAAATAATAGATTAAACGAAATCTATATCTAACGGTCAAACCAGTAGAAAAATAAAAGATCAAATAAGAAAATAAATTAATATAACCAACAGAATAGAATTCCAAAATTAAATCCTTAGAATAAAACCCAGACAAAAAAGGAAGTCCACATAAACAAAGTCTTGAAATAACAAAACAAATACAAGTTAAAGGTATCTGAATAAAAATATTCCCTAACCAACGAATATCTTGACAATCCTTAAAAGAATGGATAACAACCCCAGAACACATGAATAATAAAGCTTTAAATAAAGCATGAGTTAACAGATGAAAAAAAGCTAAATAAACATAACCAAAAGACAAAATAGCCATTATTAAACCTAATTGTCTTAAAGTAGAAAGAGCAATAATCCTCTTAAGATCAAATTCAAAATTAGCACAAACCCCAGCTATAAATATAGTAACTAAAGAAATAAATAAAAGAAATATAGATAATGAAGAATTAACATAAAGAGGGTTAAAACGAATCAATAAATAAACCCCAGCAGTAACAAGAGTTGATGAATGAACTAAAGAAGAAACAGGAGTAGGGGCTGCTATAGCAGCTGGTAATCAGGGGGAAAAAGGAATTTGAGCTCTCTTAGTTATACCGGCAACAACAATAAAAAAACTAATTAAAATCACATCAAAATCAAAACTAAAAAAATCAATATATATAAAGTAATTCCATCTACCATAATTAAATATTCAAGCAATAGATACCAAGATCATTCTATCTCCAACACGATTTGATAAAGCAGTAATTATACCAGCATTAAATGACTTAACATTCTGATAATAAATTACTAAACAATAAGAAACTAACCCAAGTCCATCTCACCCTAAAAGAATACTAACCAAATTAGGACTAACAATCATAAAAATTATAGAAAAAATAAATATCAAAACAAGAATAATAAAACGATTAATATTAACGTCACCTTTTATATAACCCATACTATAATAAATAATTAAAGAAGAAATTAATAACACAAAGCCCATAAAAAACAAAGATATTCAATCAAAAATTAAAGTTATAATAAATTGAACCCCATTAAATATAAATAATTCATACTCAACAAAATAAACCAAATCTATTAAAATAAAATAAAAACCACAAAAAAAAACAAAAAATCTAATAAAAAATAAATAAATAAACATAACATTACACAAAGAATATCGTCATAAAATAACTTAAAGTATAGAAATACATGATCAGGCCCACAAGCTGAAATTTTTAATTAAACTATTTAAGTTAATATAAAAAAATAATAGATATAAAAATAATCAAATTTAAAGGGAATCAATGCAAAAATAATAATAAATATTCACGTAAATAACCATTACAGAAAGAAAAAGAACCAGAAAAAATTATACCGTGTTGACTATAAGAATACATAAATAAAGTATAACCCGCACTAAAAAAAGATATAAAAAGAAAAATAAAAGTATTAATTACGTCCCAAGAAATAAGTCTATTGTATAATATTACTTCCCCTATTAAATTAAGAGAGGGGGGAGCCGCTATATTATAAGAACATAAAAAAAATCACCATAATCTCATAGTAGGTATAAAATTAATTAACCCTTTAATAATAAATAATCTACGACTTCCTAATCGTTCATAAACAATATTAGCCAAACAAAATAAACCAGAAGAACAGAGACCATGGGCCACCATAAGAATTAATGAACCTACAACACCTCAATGATTTAAGGTCATAATACCGCCTAAAACAAGACTTATATGAATAACTGAAGAATAAGCAATTAATGATTTTAAATCTCTCTGACGTAAACAAACAAGGCTAATAAACAATCCCCCAATTAAACCAATACCAATTCAAAAAAAATTATAATTCAAACCAGAAATAACAAAAATTGAAAAAACACGGAATAAACCATACCCCCCTAACTTCAATAAAACCCCAGCCAAAATCATTGAACCAGAAACAGGAGCTTCTACATGAGCCTTAGGTAATCAAACATGAATAATAAATATAGGAATCTTAACTAAAAAAGAAAAGATTATACATAAATAAAAAATAAAATAAGAATAATCACAACCAAAAAATAAAGAAAAAGAAAGTCTACCAAAAAAAGAATAATAATATAATAAAGATAATAATATTGGAAGAGAGGAAAATAAAGTATAAAAAAGAAAATATATACCTGCCTGTAATCGCTCAGGTTGATATCCTCAACCAAAAATCAAAAATATAGTAGGAACAAGACTAGATTCAAAAAATAAGTAAAATAAAATTAATCTATTTCTCGAGAAAGACAAGTAAAGTATCAAAAAAAGAAATAAAACAAAAAAAGTAAATAAACCAGAATAATAATTATAATGATAAATAGACTCACTAGCCAAAATCATTAAACTACAAATCCAAAATCTTAACAAAATTAAAACATAAGAAAATAAATCACACCCAAAAAAATATCTTAAATTACAAAAATAATAACTTCTAATAAAATTAAAATAAAATAAAAACATAGAAATAAAAATCATAATATGTACCAACCACCAAAAACTATAATAAGAAAGAGGAATTATAAAAATAATAAAAAATAAAAACCTTAACATTGAACCAAATTAAAAGAAGAAAAATAATCATTACCATACCCCCGAATCAATCTAACAAGTAAAGAAAGACCGAGGGCACCTTCACAAACCCAAAATGTCAATAACATTATAATAAAATACATGTCAAAAATATAAAAAGATATATAAATAAAAATAATTAAAAATATAGAAAGAACAATATATTCCAAACTTAATAAAGTAACAAGAAAATGACTATAATTAAAAGAAAAAACTAAAAGACCACAAAAAAACATAATAAATGGAAATAAAAAATAAATTAACACTAGTTTTAATAATTTAATATAAAATATTGGTCTTGTAAACCAAAAATGATAATCCAATCTTAAAACTTCAAAGGAAGGAAATAATAAACCCATCAATAATCTCCAAAATTATTATTTTAATTAAACTAACCTTTGTATTAAAACAATAATAATAATCAATATAATAATTAATATAATATTCCTAACAATAAAACACCCACTATCCATAGGAATCTCCATTATTATACAAACAACAATCATTTCAGCAATAACAGGAATAATATCAAAATCATTTTGATTCTCTTACATTTTATTTCTAATATTTGTAGGGGGTATAATAGTACTATTCATTTATATAACTAGTTTAGTGCCCAATATGATATTCTCCATATCAATAAAACAAATAATAATTATAGCAGCAACCATAATCACAATAATAATAATTTTAAAAATAAAATCAAATATAATCAACAACGACATAACAGAAATAAATATTAACAAAATAATCATAATAAAAATATATACTAACCCATCAAATATTTCAATTATTATATTAGCCTCCTATTTACTATTAACAATAATTACAGTATTCAAAATCACTGAATCAATAATAGGACCATTACGAACAACATTTAACTAATGAATATACCTCTACGAAAATCACACCCTTTAATCAAAGTTATAAACAATTCATTAGTAGACTTGCCTACCCCAATCAACATCTCAACATGATGGAACTTCGGCTCAATATTAGGGGTATGCTTAATAATTCAAATTATTACAGGAATTTTCCTAGCTATACATTACACTCCCAATATTGAAATAGCATTTAATAGAGTAAGACACATTTGCCGAGATGTTAATAACGGTTGATTAATACGAACAATCCACGCTAATGGGGCATCAATCTTCTTTGTTTGCATCTACTTACATATTGGACGAGGCCTATATTATAGATCATACAAATATAAAGAAACTTGAACATCAGGGGTAATAATCTTTATGTTAGTAATAATAACAGCGTTTATAGGATATGTACTCCCATGAGGTCAAATATCATTTTGAGGGGCGACAGTTATTACCAATTTATTATCAGCAATACCATACCTAGGGGAAGATATAGTACAATGAGTATGAGGTGGTTTCGCAGTAGATAATGCAACATTAAACCGATTCTTCACACTACACTTCTTATTACCATTCCTAATTACAGCTATAGTAATAATCCATCTACTACTCCTTCATCAAACAGGCTCAAATAACCCTATAGGAATAAATAGAAATATTGACAAAATCCCATTCCACCCTTACTTCTCATTTAAAGATATTGCAGGTTTGATAGTAATAATTATAATAGTAACATACTTAACATTAATAGAACCTTATATTTTAGGAGATCCTGACAACTTTACCCCAGCAAACCCACTAGTAACTCCAACACATATTCAGCCAGAATGATATTTCCTATTCGCATATGCAATCTTACGGTCAATCCCCAATAAATTAGGGGGAGTAATTGCATTATTAATATCAATTATAATTTTAATAATTACACCATTATATAAAAGAAAATTCCAAGGAACAACATTCTATCCCATAAATCAAATAACCTTCTGAGGAATATTTACAACAGTAATATTATTAACAATTATAGGGGCAAAACCAGTAGAAGAACCTTATATTATTATAAGACAAGCACTAACAACATTGTATTTTTCATATTTTCTATTAGATAATATTACAAAAATAATATGAGATAAACTAATTAATTAGTTAATAAGTTTTAAAGAAACATATGTCTTGAAAATATAAAAAAGAAGATCAAACTTCTATTAACTTAACTAAAATAAATTCAATAAATAAACAACGAAATAATTAATAATTTGAAACCAACAAAAAACATTAAATAATTTAAAGAAATAGGTAAATAACACCTTCAAGCCAAATATATTAACTTATCATAACGAAACCGAGGTAAAGTACCACGAATTCAAATAAATAAAAAAGAAAAAAAAATCATTTTACAAAAAAATAAAAAAGAAAATACATCACACCCAAAAAAGACAATAACAGAAAATAAACTCATAAATAAAATTATAGAATATTCACTTAAAAAAATTAAAATAAAACCACCTCTACTATACTCAACATTAAACCCCGAAACCAACTCAGATTCACCTTCAGCAAAATCAAAAGGAGTCCGATTAGTATCAGCTAAAAAAGAAGAAAATAAACAAAAACATAAAGGAAACACAAAAAAAAAATACCACCCAAAATACTGAAAATAATAAAAATCAATTAAACAATAACTACCCACTAAAAAAATAAAAGATAATAAAATCAAAAATAATCTAACTTCATAAGAAATTCTTTGAGCAACAGAACGTAAGCCTCCCAACATAGCATAATTAGAATTAGAAGATCAACCAGCAATTATAATTCTATAAACATTTAAACTAGCACAACACAAAAAAAATATAATACCCAAACCATAATTAAAAATAATGGAAAAGTAAGGAATAATAAATCAAATAATTAAAGATAAAAACAAATTAAATACCGGAGAAAAATAATAAGGAAAAAAATTAGAAAAAGAAGGAGTAATATTTTCCTTAGTAAAAAGTTTAATTGCATCAGAAAAAGGCTGCAAAATACCTAAAAAACTAACCCTATTAGGTCCTTTACGAATTTGAATATACCCTAAAACCCTACGTTCAAGTAAAGTAAAAAAAGCAACCCCAACTAAAACAAATAAAATTAATAAAAATAAACAAAATAAAGAAATAAATAAATCAACATAAAACAATACTAACTATTGAAAAACAATATAAATAAAACCTAAATTTAATGCACTTAAATCTGCCAAATTAGTAAAAAATCAAATAAAAATAAAATATTTAAACTATATGGTCCTTTCGTACTAACATAAAATAATAAAATTAAGGATAGAAACCAACCTGGCTCACGCCGGTTTGAACTCAGATCATGTAAGAATTTAAAGGTCGAACAGACCTTAATAATTAAGCGACTTCACCTAATAATAATCTTAATCCAACATCGAGGTCGCAATCTTATCTGTCGATACGAACTCTCAAGAAAAATAACGCTGTTATCCCTAAGGTATCTAAATCTTAAAACAATAATAAAAGGTCAAATAAACATAAATCAATGAAAACAAAAATGAAGAGTTTAAATTATATCTCCATGTCACCCCAACAAAACAATCAAATAAATCAAAATAGACATTAAACCAAAAATATAATTGACAAATAAAAAATAAAGATCTATAGGGTCTTCTCGTCCTTTAAAAAAATATAAGCTTTTTAACTCAAAAATCAAATTATAATCAATAAAATGAGACAGTACATATTTCGTCCAACCATTCATACAAGTCCACAATTAATGGACTAATGATTATGCTACCTTCGCACGGTTAAAATACCGCGGCCATTTAATAAATCATAGGGCAGGTTAGATCTCATATAATTCACAAGAAAAGATGTTTTTGATAAACAGGCGAATAAAATAATTTATTAACTTTTTTGCCTAGTTCCTTATAAAATTTTTACATAAAATAAAACAAAATAACACAAAATATACTAATTAAATCATTATTAAATATAAAAAAAAATTAAATAAAACATTCCAATAAATAATTAAATAAAATAAAAAATAAAATAAAACCAATAATAAATTATAAAATATTAAATAATAATGGTCATTATAAAACCTATATAACATCAAAAAAATAACATTTTAAAATATAAATGGAGCTCATCCCCCAAAAACTTACCAAAATAAAATATTTGAATAAACACAAAAACAAATAAATTAAATAAGCCGAATTAAATTCATCTATTAAAAAACCAGATATCTTAAATTACGAATAACATCTCACAACTAAATAAATATAATTAATAAATATGAAACTCTAATCAACATAAATAATTAGCTCAATCAAATTCGGGAAAAATAAATAATTAAAAAAAAATTAATTCACCCTGATACAAAAGGTACAATAAAAATCTGCTTATAAATTTTTAATAAATATAAACCCTCACAGTACAAATAAACTATAATAAAAACAATTTTTTCAAAATAAATACTAAAACAAAAAAAAATAATTAAATTCAAATTAAAAATAATAACTAACCCAACAAAAAATAAAAAAATAAAATCAGGAATTAAAGATCGCACCAACAATTCTATTCAACGTAAATGAATTATTTTCTATAAACTAAATCCTGACCATCCCAGGCACACCTTCCAGTACGCCTACTTTGTTACGACTTATCTCAAATAAATTGAGAGTGACGGGCGATATGTACTTGTTCTAGAGCCAAAATCAAAATAACTTTATGAAAATAATTACTATCAAATCCACTTTCATCAAAAATTTCAAAGAAGAATCCATTTATTGAAATAATATTGTAACTCACCACCACTTAATTATAAGCTGCACCTTGACCTGAAATAAAATTTAATAAAATTAATAGTAAATAAAATCTAAAAAAATAAACTTATAACGGCGGTATACATACTAATTAAATTAAAGTAAGATAAAACGAGGACTATCGATTATAGGACAAGTTCCTCTGAATGGAATAAAACACCGCCAAATTCTTTGGGTTTAAAGAAAATAACTAATACTACCCAGGTAAAACTTTACATTCAAAATAATAGGGTATCTAATCCTAATTTAATTTTTAAATTTAAAAGAATCGAAAAAAGAATTTAAAAATATTTAAAATTTCACCCAAAAACAAAAAAAATAATCTCAAAAATAAATCTTAACTTCAATTAAACCAATAATATTAAATAATGTAAATTGTATAACCGCGTATGCTGGCACAAAAATATACAACATAAAATATAAATAACTAAATCAGAAATAACTCAATAAATAATACCAAATACTGCCAACAAAATTAAAAAGATTAACTAAATAAATATTAATGCTAAAACTCACATGTAAATATTCTATAAATCTAACATTAACTAGCCAGAATCAAACTAACATCAAAAAATAAATAAATAAATATTAGCCCAAAACACTTTTATCTATCCCCCACTTCACTTTCGCTCACGCGAAAAAAGAAAGTGAAGTGGTAATTAATACTATGAACTAATATTAGTATCTTCTCCCCATTTATCGACTGCCCCATTGCATCAACCAACGATTGAATAGTAAGCAATGCCTACATCCCATCAATAACAATTAAAATAACAGACTTGTTAGTGATTTCAGGATTAATTCAACATCTTAAAATAACAAAATAAAAAATGGTACATATAACTATTTAAATTAATATAAAAGGGTATTTCAAATACATGCATTAAAAGCTTAAAATTAATCATAATATAAAATCTTATTCTACTATAAGTCATTATTGGACCAATCCAACAATAGGGTTAAAAACAGTACTGAGTGATATTATTATAATAACATACTAATACATAAAAGAAGGGAATTATTGGAATGTAGGCCTTTAATTAACATTACGACTATTAGATTCCATAAGTAGCCCTCTCTTTTTCATTTTTTTTCATTTTATGAAAAAGAGAGGGCCCAAAGATCTTGTTTATATTAAATGCTTATGTAATATAATTAATTATTTATTATCAATCGTAGAAAGTGTTAGTGTAAGTATGCCTTTATTAATTAAGAAATTGATGTTAATATAAATTATTTATTCTATAACATTAAATACGTTATAATATTAATATAAATAATTTATATATATTATTAACCTTATTTACTAAGTTATTATATTTAATTATATAATAATTACTTATATGTATTTATTATATTTATACTAATACATAAAATAAATAATATTTATATTATAATAAGATCTTATTATAATATATTATCTCTCTAAATATAAGGTATAGGTATTTATATTACAATTAATTATATATATTAAAATAAGAATTTATTATAACATAAACACAACTTTGTATAAAAACTCCCTTAAAATAAAAACTTCCCCATTCTTTTTGCCAATTTCGGGATACTTTTGCCAAATTATCAGTAACTACCACCAAAATCAGTTAAATTAAACAAAATTTTTCTAAAAAAAGTTAAAATTAAACAACACCAAAATAAAACCAAACAATAAATACACAAATAACCCATATTAAAAAGTAAAAATATTAAACATCAGCCAATTCTAACAAAAGTTAGACAAAATAAAAATATTTAAAAATTAGATTATGTACCATTCTTAATTAATTAATGTTTAAATGTTGGATAGTCGAAAAAAGTTAAAAAAATTAAAATAAAAAAAGCCATAAAACTAATCTGAGTGAATAACAGCGCTCAAATCTAACTTAACCAACGATTAAGATAGATAAAATAAGGATTAGAAAGTAGAAAAACAGAGTAAAGAATACGAATAATCTGAGTGAATAACAGCGCTCAAATCTAACTTAACCAACGATTAAGATAGATAAAATAAGGATTAGAAAGTAGAAAAACAGAGTAAAGAATACGAATAATCTGAGTGAATAACAGCGCTCAAATCTAACTTAACCAACGATTAAGATAGGTAAAATAAGGATTAGAAAGTAGAAAAACAGAGTAAAGAATACGAATAATCTGAGTGAATAACAGCGCTCAAATCTAACTTAACCAACGATTAAGATAGGTAAAATAAGGATTAGAAAGTAGAAAAACAGAGTAAAGAATACGAATAATCTGAATGAATAACAGCGCTCAAATCTAACTTAACCAACGATTAAGATAGGTAAATAAGGATTTGAAAAAATTTACACCATTTGAAATTTGAGTGAAAAAAATTTGACATATCCTAACCTCAACTATCGATTAAACATGCAAGCAAAGGTTAGAACTGCAGGTAAAAAACAAAAATTAAAACAATGCTTGAAAAAATTTACACCATTTGAAATTTGAGTGAAAAAATTTGACATATCCTAACCTCAACTATCGATTAAACATGCAAGCAAAGGTTAGAACTGCAGGTAAAAAACAAAAATTAAAACAATGCTTGAAAAAATTTACACCATTTGAAATTTGAGTGAAAAAATTTGACATATCCTAACCTCAACTATCGATTAAACATGCAAGCAAAGGTTAGAACTGCAGGTAAAAAACAAAAATTAAAACAATGCTTGAAAAAATTTACACCATTTGAAATTTGAGTGAAAAAAATTTGACATATCCTAACCTCAACTATCGATTAAACATGCAAGCAAAGGTTAGAACTGCAGGTAAAAAACAAAAATTAAAACAATGCTTGAAAAAATTTACACCATTTGAAATTTGAGTGAAAAAATTTGACATATCCTAACCTCAACTATCGATTAAACATGCAAGCAAAGGTTAGAACTGCAGGTAAAAAACAAAAATTAAAACAATGCTTGAAAAAATTTACACCATTTGAAATTTGAGTGAAAAAAATTTGACATATCCTAACCTCAACTATCGATTAAACATGCAAGCAAAGGTTAGAACTGCAGGTAAAAAACAAAAATTAAAACAATGCTTGAAAAAATTTACACCATTTGAAATTTGAGTGAAAAAAATTTGACATATCCTAACCTCAACTATCGATTAAACATGCAAGCAAAGGTTAGAACTGCAGGTAAAAAACAAAAATTAAAACAATGCTTGAAAAAATTTACACCATTTGAAATTTGAGTGAAAAAATTTGACATATCCTAACCTCAACTATCGATTAAACATGCAAGCAAAGGTTAGAACTGCAGGTAAAAAACAAAAATTAAAAAA